CAATGGGTTCCGTCAAGCTAGCTATATGCTGTGTATTGTCAACGACTTCTACATAAGGCGGTAAGATTATATCTTGAGCAGTTACATATCCAGGACCCCTGACACAAATAGAGGCGTCGCAAGTTCCGTATAGATTACTTCTCAATACAATTTCTTTCAAATTCATTAAAATGTCATGTACCGATTCTTGAATACCCGCTAGGGTAGAATACTCGTGTGGTATTTTCTCAGATTTTGCACGTGTGATACATGTTCCTTCTATTTCTCCAAGCAAAGCTCTGCGCATCGCGATGCCAATTGTGTCCGCTTGACCTTTCATAAGTGGAGACAGAATAAAGCGTCCATAATAAAGACGCTTATTGTCTGCTTTTGATTCAACACACTTCCACTGTAGTGTCCGAGTAGATACTGTTACTTTCTCTCGAACCATAATAATATTCAAATAATTGAATCATTTTTTTCTCTTGTTTATCTTGAAATCTCTTCAATTTTTATTTCTACACACGTCGCTTTTTCGGAGGTCTACAGCCATTATGTGGCATAGGGGTTACATCCCGCACAAAAGTTAATAGTATACCACTTCTGCGAATAGCGCGTAATGCCGCGTCTCTTCCGAGACCCGGTCCTTTTATCATGACTTCTGCTCGTCGCATACCTTGATCCACTACTGTACGAATAGCATTTCCTGCTGCGGTTTGAGCAGCAAAGGGCGTACCCCTTCTTGTACCCTTGAATCCACAAGTACCGGCAGAGGACCAAGAAACCACTCGACCCCGTACATCTGTAACAGTCACAATAGTATTATTGAAACTTGCTTGAACATGAATAACCCCCTTTGGTATTCTCCGTGTATTCTTACGTGAACCAATACGTCCATTCTTACGTGAACCAATTCTCGGTATATTTTTTGCCATTTTTTCATCTCATAAATATGAGTCAGAGATATATGGATATATCCATTTCGTGTCAAAAAGGACCCCTCCCTTTTTTTACCCTTTTTACTTTTACATCGGGTGTTTTAACAAGTCTGATTATCCTTGTCTTTGTTTATGTCTTGGGTTGGAACAAATTACTATAATTCGTCCCCGCCTACGGATTAGTCGACATTTTTCACAAATTTTACGAACAGAAGCTCTTATTTTCATATTTGGCATTCCTCATTTTAATTCTGAATCTAGTTTTTGGAAGAAAATAGGTTTATTGGAATTTTTTATCTCGAATCATCTTCTCACGAAAGGAATGTTGAAGTTGATAAAAACACCTAATCTTTCGAATCCTTATTGCGAAGTCGATAAATTATACGTCCTCTGGTTGAATCATAACGACTTACTTCAATTTTAACTCTATCGCCTGGTAGTATCCGTATAAAACTACGTCGGATCTTTCCCGAAACATAACCTAGAATCATATCTTGATTATCTAAGCGAATCCGGAACATACCGTTGGGAAGGGATTCAGTAATTAAACCTTCATGAATCCATTTTTGTTCTTTCATTACAGGTAAAGCCTCCTTGAAGTATCAATTGATGGAGGAGGAACGATATTAGACAACCCGCCCCTTTTCTTTTTGTTTTCACAAATAAGAAGTTTCGGACCCAATTCGTATATTAGAAGGATTACCATATATAACACAAAACTTCTCCACCAATTCGTTCTAGTCGAGCCTCTCGGTCTGTCATTATACCTCGAGAAGTAGAAATAATTACAATTCCCATCCCACCTAAAATTCTAGGAATTCGTTGGTAGTTCGAATAGATTCGGAGACCAGGCCGGCTGATCCGTTTTAAATTTAAAAAATTTATATAAGACCTTTTCCTATTCCTTCTATGCCGTAGGGTTAAAACCAAAAAATCTTTTTTGGTTTCTTTATGTTTTCTCACGTTTTCGATAAAACCTTCTCGTAAAAGTATTTTAACAATATTTTCAGTGATATTAGTATATGCTATTCGAACCACCCTTTTTCTATCCATATCAGCATTTCGTATAGAAGTTATTATGTCAGCAATAATATCCCTACCCATGGTGAATTAAATTTCTTGGTGATCCCCAATTTTGATATAATCAACATATTTTTTTTTACTTATTTGTTTATGAATTTAAATTTTAATTAAAGGCATATGCGTGAGACACAATCTACTAAAAATTCTGAATATATTTCTTAATCTCTTTCTTTCAAATACTTTACTATAACCAATGGTATTATCTTATTTTAGAAGACCTTACAATACCTCCGGAGCTAATGAAACTATTTTAGTAAAATTTAACTGTCTCAATTCCCGGGCAATTGCACCAAAAATTCGAGTTCCTTTGGGGTTTCCTTCTTGGTCAATGACAACCGCAGCATTGTCATCATATCGTATTATCATACCGTTATCACGTTTGAGTTCTTTACAAGTACGTACAATTACAGCTCTGACCACCTCTGATCTTGCTAGGGGCATATTTGGCACTGCGTCTTTGATCACAGCAACAATAACGTCACCGATATGAGCATATCGACGATTGCTAGCTCCTATGATTCGAATACACATCAATTCTCGAGCCCCGCTGTTATCCGCTACATTCAAAAGGGTCTGGGGTTGAATCATATCATTTTTTTAGAATCTATTCTTTCAATGCAAAGCAAAGAGTGAAGAAAAAAAAGAAATATTGTTTGTCCAAAGAAAGAAACCGGCACCTGTTATTGTTTTTTTATCCCCAAGACCTTTTTATTTTGATTTTTTTTATCCCGAAATAATGAATTGAGTTCGTATAGGCATTTTGGACGATGCTATTGAAATCGCCCTTCTGGCTATATTTTCTGTTACTCCACCCATTTCATAAAGTATTCGACCTGGTTTAACAACAGCTACCCAATATTCAGGGGATCCTTTCCCCGAACCCATACGTGTTTCTGCGGGTCTTACTGTAACCGGTTTGTCTGGAAATATACGTACCCATATTTTTCCACCGCGGCGTGCATTTCGTGTCATTGCTCGTCGACCTGCTTCTATTTGTCTAGACGTGATCCAAGCAGGTTCAAGTGCCTGAAGAGCGTATTTACCGAAAGAAATATGATTACCTCGATAAGATATTCCCTTCATTCTTCCTCTATGTTGTTTACGGAATCTGGTTCTTTTGGGGTTATAGTTGATGGTTGGTTCTGAATTCCATCTCTACTACAGAACTGGACATGAGAGTTTCTTCTCATCCAGCTCCTCGCGAATAATAAAATTTTCAAAATGTCTATTATTCATTTGTATATCTTGCTTTTTTAGCTAACTAAGCATATTAATATTTATATTTTTAAATTGATATTTTTAAATATCATATTATTTTTTTATGTTCTAACGAATATTTGTTTTGTTTTTCTTTTTATCCTATTGGATTGAGCAAAAATTATCAATGCAAGAAGATAAAGTTTTCACGGGCGAATATTGACTCTTTTCGTCGCTATTTTAGTTGTAGGGTTAACTCATGACTTTTATTTTACCAATAGATGAAGGAATTAGTCTCTGGTTTGTTTCGCCATCCCGATCAATGAGTCTGTTTTCAATAGATTTGGATTCACAGGTTCCATCGTTCCCATCGCTTCTTACTTAATGGTTAGGTCTGATTTCTACAACGGAGCTCATAATGAAATTTTTTCTTGAGCCAATTTTCTTAGTCTTTATTGGCTCGAAGCTCTTATTTTTTTTGTTCTATGAACGGATTCGTTTTCTTTTTTATGAATCCATATTGATTGATGCTTTATTACATTGCTTTTTTATGAGATGACTCATAAACCTTACATATTGGATGGAATTTTATATGTTGTTTTTGTTTTTTCTCCCCTTCTTTCACCCTTCCGTTTATCCCCATATTTCTTCTTCGCTTCACAATTTAGAATCAGATTTATTTTTCTTTTGTTTATGCAAAAAAGATTTCAGTTGCTACAGTGATATGACCAATATATCATATCTTGACTGGTTTTTTGGATCCAGATAATGTGAAGTGATGAGTTGATTATTAGTTCTATAGTTATTTGTTTATACAAAAAAAAGGCTGGTCTTTTTTTTTTTATTTAATCCTATAACCCTAAAAAACCAACGAGTCGCACACTAAGCATAGCTATTATTTCAATAGGGATTTTTATTCAATCTTATAGAATTAGAATTGTTAATTTTGGTTTTGTTTTGATTGAACATAAAAAAGGAACGAATTTTTATTTTTTTGTTCCATTACTAGATCGAAGGGAAAGACAAGTAAAGTTTTATTATTCCCCGTCTATAAATATCCAAATTTTAATCCCTAAAACTCCATATATAGTTCGAACTGTATAAGAACAATAATCTATTTTAGCTCGAATGGTTTGGAGGGGAACCCTGCCTTCTCTGATCCATTCGACACGCGCAATTTCTTTTCCGTCGATACGCCCTGAAATTTGTACTTGAATTCCTTTTGTATCTGCTTGTTCAGTTAATTCAATAGCCTTTTTCATTGCTTTTCGAAAAGAAACTCTATTTTTTAATTGGCCGGCTATAAATTCTGCAAGAATATTAGGGCTTCCGTAAGGTTTTGCAATTCTTGTGATAGTAATGTTAAGTTTTCGGTTGACACAATGAAATTCTTTTTGTAGATTCATCTGCAATTCTTCGATTCCTCCCGGTGGATTTTCTATTAATAACTTTGGGAATCCCATATAGATAATGACCTGGACCAGATCGATTCGTTTTTGAATTTCTATACGTGCAATTCCCTCGACGCCAGAAGGAATTTTCATATTTTTTTGTACATACTTCTTAATAAAATCTCTTATTTTTTGATCTTCTTGTAGACCTTCGGAATAATTTTTTGGTTGTGTAAACCAAAGGGAATGATGACTTTGGGTTGTACCAAGTCTGAAACCGAGTGGATTTATTTTTTGTCCCATACCCCCCCATTAGTATACATATCATGATATGCCATAGGTGTATACTTATTTTTTGATTTAAGTTTTTTTGAGCATCTTAAAGAGTCTAGAAAGTCTACCTCTAGATATT